CTTTTACCACTAAACTATACCCGCTACAATATGATTATTGTATACGAATGGACCATTTGTCGAACAAGGGAGTGAGACGTAATCAAGATAGGATCAGAATCATGAAAATTGGAGTGAGTGCTGACGTGTTCCGACGGGGGACTTAATGAAATAGGAGAAGAAGGTTCATTTAAATAACAAGTTATATCTTTTCTTTTGCTGGGGGAATCGTTACTGACAGTCCCGGCCCGAAAGAGCCATTGAAGTCGGAACATAAAAATAAGTTGAATTGTGCAAGAATCCATAGCTCCATTTTTTTTTATTCCAGTAAAGTAAGTCAATCGATAAAAGGAAAAACAAAGAATAATAAGAAATGACACTCCTGTCATAGGAATGGAAATAGTCCTTCTTGCTGCTTCAATAACAAGTATTTTCGTTTTCAAATCAGATAAATCATTTGATCTATGATTCATTGGAACAAAACAAGGAATGGCCTGGCTAGGTATAGGTACTGGCCAGGCCGGGGGAATAAAAGAACCTTTCGTACGAAATCAAAGAGGTACTCTTTCTATTGGAGATATCTGTTTCGAATCCTTATCTAAATGCAATTGCTGATAAAATTCGTATATATATAGAATAAAGAAAAGAAAGATAAAGAAAGACTTTTATCAATCTTTACTTCACGCGTCACATATGAATTATCCTTTTGTAATTGGGAGAGATGGCTGAGTGGACTAAAGCGACGGATTGCTAATCCGTTGTACGAGTTATTCGTACCGAGGGTTCGAATCCCTCTCTCTCCGTTCCCTCTGATCACTTGAGAGTTATCTTTCGAATTCGAAAAAATCTCGAGCCCTTGTTATCTTAGTTAAATGTATGGAATAGAGAAAATCATAAGAAAATTCAGAAATCAAGCAACGAAAAACTTCTGATTTTTTTATTTTATTCCTCGCGTCCAGGATTACGTCCTGGATCATTAGATAGGAATCCGAAGATGAAGAGAGAAACAAAGAATATCACTACTGTGTAAACGAAGAGTTTGAGAGTAAGCATTACACAATCTCCAAGATCATTTTTGGGGGAAATAAGGGAATAGATTCTCTATTTTTGTACCACATATCCCATTTTGACACCAAGAAATGGAGTGGTTTCTAGAAAAGAAAGGAATTTGCAGGAATTCATTTGTAATAAGATTCTGATTCCTTCGTTACCAAAATGATCTTTCATACCCACAATTAGGTATTGTGAGGGACCATACATAAGGTCTTTGACCTCCGGAAAGTCAGAATGAGAAAATGAGGTGATCCAGATTCATCGCGGCTATCCAAAAGAATTTCAATGTTTGAATCGAGAGTTCATAATGTAAGACTTATCTGATCTTATCAATTGTTAGAATAGAATTTTTCCTTTTTTAGCGAATCAATCATGAATGTTTCTAGGACAGTATTAAAGATCTCATCGAAAACTTACAGCAGCTTGCCAAACAAGGGCTAAGAGAAAAAAGAGTACAGGTATGACTGGCATAACATCTACGATTGGATTGAAAAAAGCATAAGCCTCGGGTAATTTGGCGAAGAAAAAGCTACTCGAATGAAGGGCAGAATTAATACAGATACAGATCAAACTAAAGATATTAAGCATAACAAAAATTTCGCTCTTGTGGAGAATTTCATTATTAGTGAGTTGGGGAAAAATGAAGAAAGAAGAGAAGATAGGCCAAACAAAAAATCCTTCTTTTTCTTTGAACTCCCCCAATCAAAAATCCTTCAATTCTCAAATGAGAATAGAAGGAATCATACTTTCATACAATATCTTAATTGAATTATAGATAATGATCAATGAATTTCTTTTGATTCTACATCTACACGTGTCGAATCCTAGCAACAACCTATTCCATAGATATTGGGGCTGGAATTGACGAACAACCAATATCCATATTAGTGTTATTAGTGTCAAATAGAAATCTCAATGGGGCGTGGCCAAGCGGTAAGGCAACGGGTTTTGGTCCCGTTACTCGGAGGTTCGAATCCTTCCGTCCCAGACCGATTCTATCAGAACAAAGATTGTGCTCTTTTCTTTAACAATCCTCTGTTTAAGAGTGTAATGTTGGATACAATGTGATCCAATCTTTCTTTCTGATTTCTAATGATTCAGAGAAGAATCATATCCTACCTTTCGATCCTGTTTCTGTTTCTCACAAACAGAATCGAGTGTCAATGACACGTGGATGGAAATAAATCTTTTTTTGATATAGGTAGGATGGGAACAAAGATCAAAGTTCCATTCAAAAAAAAAAAGATTGGGTGGCCATTCAGCGTATGCCCGTCCCCCCCCCGCTCATATTCATATTGAAGTTAGTTAGTCATTTAGAGAAACCCCCCTATTTATCAAATTTGGATTCCCACATGATGCATTCTGAGTCGACATGCGGAAGAAAGGTAAAGTAAATAGGGGTAAATTACTAATTTTATGTGGATCCTGAATTCTAAACAGGAGGAGTTCTTGGTACTAATTCCATCACTGGGATTAAAGCTCCTAAGGCTGGGGTGGGGCAAAATAAAAAGAAAATAGAAACAACGAATTAATCTGGACCCATTCGGCTTTGTACCTATACAAGATGGTATAGCATCCCATAAGAGCATCTTTTTTTGATTGGCTTTGAGTATGATTCATGATCCCCATAGAATTCGTGTAGATACGAGTTAATTAGCAAAGGAAGGTATCAATTTCAATCAATATCTGTGTCATCCGGATCTCATTAACAAACAATAAAGTTCAATACGGAACAGATGTATTTTCTTTGGACTTAATTGCTTTTATTTTGCATCAGGCTCCAATGAATAATTGGAAATCAATGTAACGATGGGTGGGGGGGATTCATAGATTCCATTCACTTTAGTTTATCTTTATGGAAATGGAAAAATTTCTGAATCTGAAATAAAGCAAAATCCGTAGAAAATGAACCATGCCCATATGTAGTTTTATTGTTCTATTTCAGTGACACCGGTATTTCGGTTTCGGTGAAAAAGATTTGTGATCTCTTAAATATACACGATGACCCCCGGTGACAATTGTTCGGTGTATCTGATCGATACGGAAAGGTCATACTCCTACGATTTGGATTTTCTCAATCAGATGAAAGAATAGCGACCTTAATCTTATCTTCCATGAGCTCTTTTCTATCCATCCCCATGAAAACAACTAAATTGGATTTTTTTCTCGACCCATCCATCTGATTTAAATCATTGATGATTCAATTGGAAAAGAAACATGGATTTCTCTTATGATGATCGAATTCGCGTCTCTTTAATCAATGAGATATCTGCTAAACTTTTTAGTTACTCGTTGTGATTGTGCCGACTTGTTGATTTGATTGATTTAGAGATCAAATGAAATTCAGTCTTTACAGGAAAACTTATTTATAGTAATGATAATGATGTCGAAGTAGGAAATTCTTGAAACCATTTTATTTTTTATGATTCCTTACCTCCTCGCTATTCGAAGAAGTGTGAGATTGGTGAATCTATCCTATCGAGTCACTTGCGACTTTTCCGGGTCATTAGAATAGCTTATTTGGTTAATGACTCATTTTATTTTGTTCCAGTATTGGTAATCGAATTAAAGACTCGTCTTTAGTTTAGTTGTTCGAGAAAGAATTGGAATTGGATCTTTCATGATTGATCGTCCCGAACAATATAACAATATGTTGAAGATGTAGATGTAAATAAATAAGTGTTAAGCAACTCATTTCTTCGTGTTTTTTATAAATGTGTTTCATTCCTATAACAGAATATGGGTTAATTTGGCTTTTTGCTGAGATTTCCCCAGAGAAATACCTATTCATACATATATAAAAATAAAGTATGGACTACTATGCACCGATGGAGCCAATGACTATTCATGATTCCATATTGAATCAATTCCATACCGGTCCAAATTAGAGGAATGTTATGGTAAAACTTCGTTTGAAACGATGTGGTAGAAAGCAACGTGCGACTTGAAGGACATGATCGGCTGTGGATTCTTGCATCCACCATTTTTTTATATATCAATGAAGATGCTCTTGGCTCGACATAGTTTGTTCTGTGCCACCAGGACCCCATTTGGGGGGGTTGTAAATAGTACATGATGGAGCTCGAGCATAAATTCTTGATTCATTTATCAGAGGGAAGGATCTAGGGTTAGTGCCAGTCAATAAGTTGGAACAACTTCGTAAGTATATCTTCGATATAGAAATCGCAAATTCGAACAAGTTTCAAATAAAAAAGCAAAAAAAGGAAAATTTGTCGGAATTGGTAAAACTATTTCGATCAAAAGTGTATCACAGGGGAATCAACCATTTGTATGATTCTTCAATAGAAAGAACAAAAGGTATGTTGCTGCCATTTTGAAACAATTAAGGATCACCGAAGTAATGTCTAAACCCAATGATTCAAAGCAAAGATAAAGGATACCGGAACAAGGAAACGCCATTTTCAATTGTCTCAATAACTAGATCAGAATGAGAAAGGAAAATCGATTCTAGACGAGACAAACAAAAGAGGTTAGAGACGGCTCAATAAATGTCTAAGGATTTCCCTTCGAGCTCTTTGAGAATTACCCAACTTGAGTTATGAGTACGAATGAGATTTCTTTTTTTTTTTTATTCCTTCCAAAAAAAAACGACTCAAATCCTAATCTAATTGATGATTTTATGGATCCATTTGCCACTATATACAATACATAAATTCGAATCATTCTTTCTCGAGCCGTACGAGGAGAAAACCTCCTATACGTTTCTAGGGGGGGCATTGTTCATCTATATCTATCCCAATGAGCCATCTATCGAATCGTTGCAATTGATGTTCGATCCCGAAGAGAAGGAAGAGATCTTCGTAAAGTGGGTTTTTACGATCCGATAAAGAACCAAACTTATTCAAATGTTCCTGCTATTCTATATTTCCTTGAAAAAGGCGCTCAACCTACAGGAACTGTTCATGATATTTCAAAGAAGGCGGAAGTATTTAAGGAACTTCGAATTAATCAAACGAAATAAAATTTATGAAATAGAAAAAAAAAAAGATTGAGTGAAATAACTGGCAATTGAGGGGATTGCCATCAATCATATGGTTTTCGTTGGGACTCTACGAATAAATAAGGGATCAATCTTGCTATTGTTTGTACTTCTATTGAAAACCAGAGATTTTTTTCCTACTTCTTCTTTATTTATTCCCCCCCACACACTTCATTTCTTATCTATGTAGTGCCAATCCAACACAAGTCTTTATTTTCTTTATTTCATTTTTTTTTTCTCAAAATTCAATTTATATTGACAATGGTGTATCGATCAAATATAATTCGATCGTGGATAAATAGATCTATTTATCTGCGTCCCATAAGTTTGTTTCTTTACTTCACTAGGTTCGCCGGATTCACTGTGACACAAGAAGTATCTTCTTAAGAAAAAAAAAAAATGATCGAGGGTCCACAAATTTTTACATCTATCTATATTTATCCGTGAATCCGTTGTATTTGAATCTGATCTGAACATTTTGATGTTCATAATTGATCATCAAATGTTTCTTTTAGATTTGTTGCTAGTTCAATGTTTTGATGGGTTAGGGCAATCCAATCTCTTTATTTATTTTTTTTTTATTCCGATCGTATCTACACACCATATTTATACGGGTTGCTAACTCAACGGTAGAGTACTCGGCTTTTAAGTGCGGCTAGGATCTTTTACACATTTGGATGAAGCAACAGATTCGTCCATACCATTGGTATGGTTTGTAAGACCACGACTGATCCTGAAAGGGAATGAATGGAAAAAACAGCATGTCGTATCAATGGAGAACTCTGAGAATACTTCCTGGGTCGGTAGAAAATCTTGTTTTGATTCTTGGAACGGTACCAAATCAATTCACAGTTTGGTCGAGTGAATAAATGGATAGAGCCCTAATGGCTCCAATTATAAGGAAACCAAAAGCAACGAGCTCGGTTCATAATTCGAATGATTACCCGATCTAATTAGACGTTAAAAATAGATTAGTGCCTGATACGGGAAAGGGTTCTCCTGTGAGTGGATCATCGATTCCTTTTTTTTTCATGAATCCTAACTATTAACTATTCTTTCTCTATTATGGAGTGGAGACGAATGTGTAGAAGAAACGGTATACTGATAAAGAGAATTTCTTCCAAAGTCAAAAGAGCGATCGGGTTGCAAAAATAAAGGATTTCTAACCATCTCTTGTAACTATAACGAACACAAACAAATTGGATGGAAAGAGAGAGGATCCGTTCATTGGACTCCCCGTCCCCGGGGTATCTATTCTTTTCTTACTATATACCCTGTTCTGACCGTATCGCACTATGTATCATTTGATAACCCAAGAAATCCCCCGTGCCTTTGTATAATTTCAAATGGAGGAATTACAAGGATATTTAGAAATAGATAGATCTAGGCAACAACACTTCCTATATCCGCTTCTATTTCAGGAGTATATCTACGCACTTGCTCATGATCATGGTTTAAATGGATCGATTTTTTACGAACCTATGGAAAATTTCGGTTATGACAATAAATCCAGTTCACTAATTGTGAAACGTTTAATTACTCGAATGCATCAACAGAATCATTTGATTCTTTCGGTTAATGATTCCAACGAAAATAGATTCGTTGGACACAACAAGAATTTTTATTTTCAAATGGTATCAGAGGGTTTTGCAGTCATTATGGAAATTCCATTCTCGCTGCGATTAGTATCTTCCCTAGAAGAAAAAGAAATAGCAAAATCTCATAATTTACGATCTATTCATTCAATATTTCCCTTTTTCGAGGACAAATTATCACATTTAAATCATGTGTCAGATATACTAATACCTCATCCCATCCATCTGGAAATCTTGGTTCAAACCCTTCACTGCTGGATACAAGATGCCCCCTCTTTGCATTTATTGCGATTCTTTCTCCACGAGTATCGTAATTCGAATAGTCTCATTACTCCAAAGAAATCCATTTCTCTTTTTTCAAAAGAGAATCAAAGATTCTTCTTGTTACTATATAATTCTCATGTATATGAATGTGAATCCGTATTAGTGTTTCTCCATAAAAAATCTTCTCATTTACGATCAACATCCTCTGGAACTTTTCTTGAGCGAACACATTTCTATGGAAAAATAGAACATCTTGTAGTAGTGCTTCGTAATGATTTTCAGAAGACCCTATGGTTGTTCAAGGACCCTTTCATGCATTATGTCAGATATCAAGGAAAATCCATTCTGGCTTCAAAGGGGACTCATCTTCTGATGAAGAAATGGAAATCTCACCTTGTCCATTTTTGGCAATGTCATTTTTACTTGTGGTCTCTACCGGACAGGATCCATATAAACCAATTATACAATCATTCCTTCTATTTTCTGGGCTATCTTTCAAGTGTACGACTAAACACTTCGGTGGTAAGGATTCAAATGCTAGAGAATTCATTTCTAATAGATACTTCTATTAATAAATTCGAGACCCTAGTCCCAATTATTCCTCTGATT